ATATTAAAAAAAAATGATAGCAATGTTAACAACATTATTGACATTTTATGTCAGTCAAAATAATATAATAACATTATTAATAGCTATAGAAATATTATTATTAACAGTAACAGTTAAAATAATATATATAGGAGGTCAATTTAATGATGTAGAATCTACTTTATATGCTATATTTATTATAATTTTAGCAGGTGCTGAATCTGCTATAGGTTTAAGTTTATTAGTATCATACTACAGATTAAGAGGGAAAGTATCTAATATTTTATAATGTATTGATTAACTTATTTCTTTGAAGAACCAATTTATATTAATTTTGGTACTTGAATATCTTTAGGTGATATAAATATAAATTATGGTATATTATTAGATTCATTATCTATGGTTGTTATGGTACCAGTAGGAATAGTAACATTAGCAGTATTAATATATGCTTTAGATTATATGAGACATGACCCTAATCGTAATCGTTTCTATATAATATTAAGTGTATTTGCTTTATTTATGACTATATTAGTTGTAAGTGAAAATTATGTTATGATGTTTATAGGATGAGAATTCGTAGGAGTTATATCATATTTATTAATATCATTCTGAAATACACGTATAGCAGCTATGAAAAGTGCTTTATCAGCTATATTATTAAATCGTATGGGTGATACATTATTTGTTATATGTATAGGATGTATGTTATCTTTTTTCCATGCTGTTGATTTTAATACTATTGAATTATTAGTACCTCATGTTGATACTTCTATATTAAATTCTTTAGCTATTATGTTATTAATAGCTGCAACTGCTAAAAGTGCACAACTAGGATTGCACGGTTGATTGCTGTCTGCAATGGAGGGTTATATCTGGGTATAAATAATAAAGTATTTATAAAAATAAATTTAATAAAAATATAAGGGCCCTCCTTAAACTTTACTATATGCTGGAATATCCTAAAGCTATGTTTACTTATATGTAAAAATAATATAGATAATAATGGACAATCAGCAGGAAATTATATATATATTTATATAAGATCCTCAGAGACTACACGTAAAGAATAATATATATATATATATTATTATGATATAGTCCAATTAATTATGAAAGTAATTAGATAAAATATTAGCCTACACCTGTTAGTGCACTATTACATGCAGCAACAATGGTATGTGCAGGAGTATTTGTATTAGTAAGATCATCATTTATATTAGAATATACACCATCAGTATTATTAGGTATATTATGATTAGCCGGATTAACAACATTAATAAGTGGATTAATAGCAGTAGTTACGAATGATATAAAAAGAGTTATAGCATTATCTACAATGTCCCAATTGGCTATGATGATGTTGGCTATAGGATCAAGTGCATATGACTTAGCTATATACCATTTATATTGTCATGCATTCTTTAAAGCTTTATTATTTATGTCAGCAGGATCTATTATACATAGTTATATGTCAGAAACTCAAGATATGCGTAAATATGGAGGTTTAATAGAATATTTACCATTTAGTTATACTACTATGTTTATAGCATCATTATCTTTAATGGCTATACCTGGTTTAACAGGTTATTACTCTAAAGATATAATAATAGAAACATTATATGGTACTTATTCTGTTAGTGGTTATATAATGTATTACTTAGCTACAGCTTCAGCTACATTAACAGCTATTTACTCTACTAGAGTTTTATATTTAACTTTCTATAATGTTCCACGTGGTAATAAATTAACTTATTCTAATGTACATGAAAGTACTCATATGGCTATACCTATGACTATATTAGCAATATATAGTATATTCTTAGGTTACTATAGAGATAATGTAACTTTCCATTTAACAATGGGATTACCTCATACTAATACATTTATAGAAACTGAATATACAATACCTGCTATATTTAAATTATTACCTTTAATATTAGGTTTATCATTATCATTATTATTAGTTTATATTTATGAATTCTCATATAAAATTAATAAATCTAATATATATAATTACTTTAACCAACGTATATATTATGATCAATTATTAAATAATTTAGTAATAAGATCAGTATTAAATTTTGGTGGTAAATTAAATTATTATGTTGATAATGGTTTACTTAAAGTTTTAGGTAGTACAGGTATAAGTAGATTATTAATAAATATACCTATATTATTAATAATAAATTTATTATATTTATTCATTGTTATATATAACCCTCCCCCCCACGAAGGTGGGAGTGGTATGGTAACCTCGAGTAGGTCATGATCCTCATTCTAATCTCAATAAAGGTTAATATATATTTATATATATATAAGGTGATATATTGAAAAAAGGTATATGAAAATAATATTATTTTAAGGATCTAAAACTAATATTTAAGTTGATAGAAAGGTTAAAAATTTTAACCAATCAAATCATGAAAATGAGTAAAACAAATCGAGTGGAATGAAACATCTGAGTAGCTCGAAAGTAACCAACAGGGGCTATATAAGTAACGGTGAGTGAAAGTATAGTAGTCTTAAAGTATCATCAAGAGGTGAGAATAAAGTAGTGTCTACTACTAAGACAATAAATAAGTATTAAGTTAAAAGTACCGTGAGGGAAAAGGAGTAAATAGAATAATAGAGAGCAGTCATAGTATGGCGTACCTCTTGTATAATGGGCCAGTGAGTTATATATATTAGCGTAATAATAAAATTATAAAGAAATTGAGTTAATCAATCTTTAGTTAATATATATAGGCCCGAAAGCAAACGATCTACACATGTCTAAGATCTAATATTTATATTAGAGTCTGAATAGGTGGATGTAGCAATATTCTCTAAAGAGGTGTGTGTAGGAGTGACAGACAAATCTGGTTTGCCGATAGCTGGTTTTCTGCGAAATATATATTAGTATAGCCTTTACATAAAGTAATAACTGGTACAGCACTTAAATCATTTTGGGGGATTATAATATAATTTTATCAAAAGATTTAAACCTCGGAACAGTAAACCATATTGTAAGGAGTCAGACTTATTGCGATAAGGTAGTAGGTCTAAAAGGAAACAACCTAGACTATTAAATAAATGTCCCAAATAAGTATATAACTTTAAAGTTATATATAATTTATATTTATATAAATTATATTAAGTGAATAAAATCTAATAACTTTAGATAGACAATCAGTCAGCGGGTTTGACAATAATCATCTGTTAATGGACATGTAACAATGCACTGATGTGACATAGTTATTAGAGAAAATATACGGGTCTAAATATTTAACATAATTATAGATATAAATATTTTTAAATATTTATATGGTAGCAGAATATATGATAAAATAAATATAATCATAAAGAGATTGCTGGCTTGAGTAACGATAGGTAGTATAAGACTACCCTCCAATAAAATATATATATATATATTTAAAGAATCATAAGGTTTTATAATAAACTAACGGTCCCTAAGATTAAGATAGAAATATAAAATTGATGGGTGATAGAACAAGAAAAGTAAAAGAACCGTACTGTAAACCGACACAGGTATGATAAAGGAGAATGAGACAACTACTGTGAATGAACTCGGCAAATTAGCATAAAGCTTTTAGTCGTGCGACTGTTTACCAAAAACATAGCTTACTGCGTTCTAGAAATAGTAAGTATAGTAAGTGATATCTGCCCGGTGTATGCCTAATATATTTAATATATTATTTGTATATTATTTGAAAAGGTATGTTAACGGCGGTCTTATTGTGAGGATCCGAAGGTAGCGAAATTCATTGACGCATAATTGGTGTCCTGCATGAATGAATACACGATGCGACAACTGTATCCATAGTAGACTCAGTGAAATAGCATTCGCGGTGAAGATGCCGTGTACCCGTAGTTTGACAAAAAGACCCTATGCAGCTTTACTATATCTTTATTTTGATTTGACAACTTTTTATTTCAGTTTATTAGGTAATTATATTTATCATAATTTACTTATGATTATTTTAATAATAACAATGAGATACCTATATTTAAAGTAATAGAATCTTATCTTTTAATTTATAATAATTAAATATATAAACTTATAAAAATAAGTATATATATATTTTATAAATTTTATAATAAGAGACAGAGTAAAGAGGTTAGTTTCGATGGGGCGTCGACATCAGCGAAAGCATCTGATGTGTCTATAAATTTATAATGTTTTATTAAATTTATTATATAATAGTAAGACAACGTACAATATTTCTATATGGTAAATAGAATATAAATATATAATTATATATAAATATATGTAAGGATAACAACATAATTGTGCGATGATAATAACACTAACAAGTGGAATTAGTACTTAAGTAGAGTGTAGTGAACAGGCATAATCATTAGATTTGGATGTCGATAACGGATTAAAGTTACGCTAGGGATTAAATGTTAGTCCCTTATATATAGAAATATATATATTATAACATAATTGGGTGAATTGCATAAAAGTCTTAATCATTTTTTATGAAAAGATAATTTGCAGCGAAGTTTATATTAGTTCATTTGTAGATATAAAAACGTTCAACGACTAGTAGATGAGTAAACTAACAATAATTCTACCACGAGCGCCCAACATCTAAGATTTATAATTTCACTCATAAGGAAGGAATAATATATAATAAAATATATTATATGATCCCTATATAATGAGGATAATTATAAATTATGATGATGACATAGTCTGAACTATATAGAAATATATAGAAGTTGATATAAAGAGATCAACGATAACATAATTGAACAGGGTAATACCGCGTGAGAGTTGATATCGTCAGCGGTGTTTGCCACCTCGATTAATACGATAGTTGAGGTTAAATAGGGTTAATTGCAAGAAAGTCTAAGGTTTTAACTATGATGACTTGCAGCGAAGTCTTTCATATAAATATTTATATTATTATAAATAAAAGTGATTGAAACGTTCAACGACTAGTAGGTGAGTATTATAACAATAATCCTACCACGAAAGCCCTAAAATATTTATATATATATATATATAATAGATATTTAAGACATAGTCTGAACTATATAGAAATATATAGAAGTTAATATAAAGAGATTAACGATAACAATTTTGGTCGTCTAGACTCGTCCTCCTGGTCGTAGCAACTAGGTAGGGTAGGACTGTTCGTCCTCTAAGGAGTCACTTGAGATGGGTTAATTACGACGTGAGTCAGTAATGATTTTATCATCTATGGGTTATTTTCTTATTCGTTGCCTCGAGTGTACGAAAGGATAGCGAGGTGCTTTCCTATGGTTTTATGTTTATATTTTAAACATATTAGCTAAGAAGGTTGAGGATACATATTGAATGCTTCTCAAATATTAAACCCTTCGAATAAGTTTAATCATACAATACTAGTATGTTTAAGTTATATATATATATAAATATATATAATCTTATTAATTTTATTCATATACCATACAATATATATATATATATAAAGGGATCATAGATTAATTGGTAAATCTTTCGCTTTGCATGCGAACAATATCGGTTCAATTCCGATTGATTCCATATATTTATGGATTTATTATATAAATTAATATAAATAATTATTAAAATGATTTGATTAGATGTACCAACACCTTGAGGTATACGTTTGCAAGATTCAGCAACACCTAACCAAGAAGGTATACATGAATTATATGATCATATAATGTATTATTTAGCAGTTATATTAGGTTTAGTTTCTTATATATTATATGTTATAATTAAAGATTTTAAAAATAATACATTTGCTTATAAATATATTAAACATGGTCAAACTTTAGAGATTATATGAACTATATTCCCAGCTGTTGTTCTATTACTTATAGCTTTCCCTAGTTTTATATTATTATACTTATGTGATGAAGTTTTAACACCAGCTATGACTATTAAAGTTATAGGTTTACAATGATATTGAAAATATGAATATTCAGATTTTGTATCAGAAACAGGTGAAACAATAGAGTATGAGTCATATATAATACCTGAGGACATGTTAGAAGAGGGACAATTAAGATTATTAGATACTGATACTTCTATAGTTGTACCAGTAGATACTCATATAAGATTTATAGTAACAGCTAATGATGTTTTACATTCATTTGCTTTACCTTCTTTAGGTATTAAAATAGATGCAGCACCTGGTCGTTTAAATCAAGTAAGTGCATTAATACAAAGAACAGGTGTTTATTATGGTCAATGTAGTGAATTATGTGGTATTAATCATAGTTTAATGCCTATTAAATTAGAATGTGTATCAATTAACGAATTTGTTGAATGATTAGGAGAACAAGAATAAGTTTATGTAGCTTAATGGTAAAGCAATGTACTGTTAATACATGTATTTTGGTTCAATTCCAAACTTAAACGTTTTAGTATGTATAAACTTTGTGATATTTTCTTGTTAGAAAAACTTTTTTATTTTATTTATTTTAATTATGAATTTAATTAGTGGATTAAGCAGTATACTCGCTATAGGTTTATTATCACCTGTACAAAGTATTTTCTGTCTTATTATTCTTTTTATTAGTACAGCCATTTGTTTATATAATCAAGGTTTTGTATTAATGGGTATATTATATATACTTATTTATGTTGGTGCTATTGCTATATTATTTCTTTTTATATTATCTTTACTTAAAATTGATTATAAACCTCAAGGTACTATATCTCCTTTAGTTATAACTTTATTAGCTATATGTTTAATACCGTTAGATATAACTTATGAAACATATGGTATAGTAACTAATATAGATAATATATTTAATGAGTTAATAGTAGTAGGTAATCAATTATATACGGAATATGCTATATTATTAATAATAACTGGTTTAATATTAATATTATCTGTTATAGGGGCTATAGCTGTAACTAAATAAATATGAATATATTAGAATTATTATTATTTGTTATATCTATATTATTAGCTGTAGCATTTTTAACAGTAGCAGAACGTAAAACATTAGGATATATGCAACGTAGAGTTGGTCCTAATGCTGTAGGTTATTATGGTTTATTAATGGCTATAGCTGATGCAGCTAAATTATTATTAAAAGAAATAGTTTTACCTACACATGCAGATAAATTAATTTTACTTGTAAGTCCTATGATAGCTTTAATATCAGCATTATTATGTTGATCTGTTATACCTTTTGGACCAGGTATAACTATTATTGATCATAATTATGGTTTTATATTAACTTTAGCTATAAGTAGTGTAGGTGTATTTGGTACTTTATTAGCTGGATGATCAGCTAATAGTAAATATTCATTATTAGGTTCTATACGTTCAACAGCACAATTAATTAGTTATGAATTAGTATTAACAACAATTATATTATTATGTATATTATTAGCTGGATCTATGAATTTATCAAGATATGTTGAATTACAAGAATCTATTTGAATTGGTATACCATTATTACCTTTATCTATTATATTCTTTATAGGTTGTGTTGCTGAATGTGCTAGACCTCCTTTTGATAATGTTGAAGCTGAATCAGAATTAGTTTCAGGTCATATGACTGAATATTCTTCTTCTATTTTTGTTTTATTCTTCTTATCTGAATATGCTTCTATCCTTTTCTTATCTACTCTTACTTCTATCCTTTTCTTCGGAGGTGGTACAGGTATTATTTTAGGTATTAAAGCTAATATATTTGCTTTTACTTATATCTGAGTTAGAGCTACTTTACCTAGAGTTAGATATGATAAATTAATCGCTATGTGTTGAGTTGTTTTCTTACCTCTTTTATTTGGTTTAGCTATCTTCTTACCTACTCTTATCTATTTATTAGATGCTTATTTATTCATTTAATTTTTATTCCCTTTATTTTTAATAACTTTGTTTATTATCTTTTATTTATTCTTATACTTATTTTTATATACATATACATTTTATATTCATTTTATTAATCTCCCCCCTCTCATATATTAAATATAGGGTGGGGTTATACTCATATTATTTATATATCGCTACCATATTTCTGGTTACGTAAATATTATTTTATCTATAAACTATTTATATTTATTATTTATCTTATATATATTTATATATAAAATAAAAGGTGTTAAAATATATAAGGAGAAGTAATGAAGATAGAGATAATAAAGATTAGAAAATAAAGGGTAATCATTTGTAAATGAAACAAATGAGTTATATAACCCGTTGATTATATAGTACATCTCATAAAGATATAGCTATACTATATTTAGGATATGGTATGATAGCATCTATGGTAGGTACTGGTATGTCAGTTATAATAAGAATGGAATTATCAAGTGGTAATAGTCAATTCTTTCATGGAAATAATCAAGCATATAACGTATTAATTACAGGACATGCAATAGCAATGATATTCTTATTTGTTATGCCCGTAATCATAGGAGCCTTTGGTGAAATTAATATATATATATATATATATTATAATTTTATTAAAAATAAAATCTTTGTCAAAAGAAACGCAATATTTAAAGGAATTACATATTATTCTACTTATATTGATAAGACCTTTAATCAAGTTAATCCTAAAATAAATAATAATTTATGTAGTTATATTACAGGTTTAATAGAAGGTGATGGTAATATTTATATTTTTGATAATATAAATAAATCACCTAAAATATCTATAATATTTAAAAATAATGATTATGAATTAGCAATATATTTAAAAAAAATATTTAATATAGGTTATATAAATAAAAGAAATAATAGTAATGTTTATATATGACAAATACAAAGTATTGAAGATATATATAAATTATTAAATTATACTAATGGTTATTATAGAACACCTAAATATTATTTAATTATAAAAGCTATTAAATGAATAAATGATTATATAGATAAACCTGATATAACTATTAAAAATAGTTATAACATATATAATATAAATATAAGAAAAAATATATTATCTAAAATTAATAAAAATAATATTAAACCTATAGATAATTCTAATATATTAAATAATGCTTGATTAGCAGGTTTCTCAGATGCAAATAGTTATTTTGATATTATTTTAAATAAAAGTAAAAATAATGAAAGTATTTCTTTAAGATATTCATTAGTAATTAAACAAGATTTTATTTCTTCTAATATTAATGAAAGTTTTTATCCTATTATGTTAAATATTGCTAAAACTTTTAATACTAATATATACACTAAATATAGATATATTAAAGTAGATAAAAGTCAACAATATAAAACATATTATACTTATACAATAAGTATTAATAATATAGATAAATTAATACAAGTAAATAATTATTTTTCTAAATATTCATTATTATCATCTAAATATTTAGATTATAAAGATTGAAATAAATTATTAAATTATATTATTGAAAATAACTATAAAAGTACTAATGTAAATGTTGTTAAATTAGGAAAAGAAATAAGAAATAATTTTAATACAAAAAGAATAAAAATAAATTTTAAACATTTATTAGAAGAAAATATATATACAAAATCATAACCATGTTCCCCACCTTTCGTAAAGGGATATAAATGGAAATGTTTAAAAGTAATATTAAAAATAAAATATAATATATATAATATATAAAAAGAAGAAATTGCCGTTTATGATTGTGAAATCATTTATAATTATTATACTATATTCTGGAAACTCCTAAAGCTTTATATAAATAATAATAGAAATTATATAAGTATATAATATATATTATTAGAATAACATAATATAAAGATATTACAATGGACAATCAGTAGGTAACCAAAGTATATTAAGTAATATATGAGTAGGTACCTCAGAGACTACACGTATAAATACTTATTATTATAAGTATAAGATATAGTCCACATTTATATGAAAATATAAATAAATAAGTGAATTTCTTCTTACCTATAATGATAGGTGCTGTAGATATGGCATTTGCTAGATTAAATAACATAAGTTTTTGATGTTTACCACCTGCTTTAGTTTGTATTATAGCTTCTGTACTTATAGAACAAGGTGCTGGTACAGGATGAACAGTTAAATATAAGCTGTTATTTATTATATATTTTATTTATATAATAATAAAAATATCATTCGATGCAGGGAAGACCTTATTTTATTATTCTTATATTTTAAAAGGATATATAAAATATATTATAAAATACTCATTCTTTTATATATTAAGTTTAGTTAAAAGTTTTATAATAATAGGTTTACATGCCTGTATATTATATATAACTGTTATAAATAGTAAAGTATATAATATACATCAGAGACTATACATGATAATACATAAATTTAATAAACTTTTATTTAAAGTTAATAATAATTACTCTAGAAAATTAAGTTATACCCCTCATAAAAGTAATATTTCTTATTCGAATCTTATTAATTTTAATCAATGATTAGTTGGTTTTACTGATGGTAATGGTTCTTTTAATATTTATATAGATAAAAACAAAACTAAAGTAACATTTAATTATAAAATAACCCAAAGTACATATAATATACAAATATTACATAAAATTAAAAAGATATTAAATGTTGGAACTATAAGTAATAATAGATATAATATATCTAACTATAAAGTTAGACGTATGGAGCATTTAGTAAATATAATTTTACCTATATTTGATGAAAATATATTATTAACATCTAAATATTATGAATATATAAAATTTAAAAAATGTATATTAATTTATAATAATGATAATATTTCAATTAAAGATAAAATTAATATTATTTTAAATATTAAAAATGAAGTAAGACCAATAGATTATAAATCACCAATATGAAAAAATATAGATATAAAAAATAAAGAAATAATAAAAAGTATTGTATCTAAAAGTTGATTAACTGGTTTTTTTGAAGCTAAAGCTTCTTTTTGTTTAGTAAATAAAGATAATAAAACTAATAGAATAGTTCATAGTTTTAGTATAAATCATAAATTAGATAATATAATATTATATGCTATTAAATATATATTTCATATATCAAGTAATATAAAATTAAATAATAATAAATATTATCAAATAGAAACAACAAATAATAGATCTATACAAAATATTATTAATTATTTTATAACTAAAGATCATTCAATAATATTTTTAGGTGTTAAAAATTTAGAGTTTTCAATATGAAAAAGATCATATTATAAGTATAAAGGTAATAATGAAAAATTAAATGAAATAAGAGATAAGATGAGAATAATAGTAAATAATTATAAAAATGTATAAGGCATAGTCCGAACAATTATGAGAATAATTGAAATAATGATAGTATAATAAAAATGCCCCGCAAGGGGGTATAATGCCCTTCCCACCTTTGGGGGAAGGGCCTCATTATATGAGATTATAAACAAATTTGTTATCCACCATTATCATCTATAAGTGCACATTCAGGACCTAGTGTAGATATGGCTATATTTGCATTACACTTAACAAGTATATCAAGTTTATTAGGTGCTATAAACTTTATAGTAACAACATTAAATATGCGTACTATAGGTTTACACATGATAAATATACCATTATTTGTATGAGCTATATTCTTTACAGCTATATTGTTATTATTATCATTACCTGTATTAACAGCTGGTGTTACATTATTATTATTAGATAGAAACTTTAATACAGGTTTCTACGAGGTAGGAGCAGGAGGAGATCCTGTTCTTTACGAACATCTTTTCTGGTTCTTCGGTCATAGATGGCCCTTAATATATAATAATATTATATATATGCATTGCACTATATGCTGGGAATTTTATAATATTATTATAAGTAATAATATTATTTTATTAATTACTATATTTATAAGTCTATTCATATTTATAAATATATTAAATTTAAAAATATATAATATAAATAAAATAGCCAATATAGTTAAAATATTAATAATATATATTTATAATATCAAACTATTAAATAATAGTATAAATATATTTATAAAAATAAAGATATATTTAAAAGATATAAAAAATAAATATAAAAATAATCAGCAGATAACCAAAGATAGTTTTATAAAAATAAATAATTTAATATTTAAACGTTATAAAACTAATTTAGTAGGAATCTCAGAGACTACACGTGTAAATTCAATGGATAAAGAAACATTATCATTTAATGAATGATTAGCAGGATTAATAGATGGAGATGGTTATTTAGCAGTATCTAAACAAGGTTATACAAGTTGTGAAATAACTGTAGCATTAGAAGATGAAAAAGCTTTACAACAAATTAAACAAAGATTTGGTGGAAGTGTTAAACTTAGATCTGGTGTACAAGCCGTTAGATATAGATTACATAATAAAAAAGGTATGATTAATTTAATTAATGCTATTAATGGTAATATACGTAATAGTAAAAGGTTACCTCAATTACACCATGTATGTAGTATTCTAAATATACCTGTTATTGAACCATATAAATTAACTATTAATAATGGTTGATTTAGTGGTTTCTTTGATGCTGATGGAACTATAACAATGAGCATTAAAAATAAGAATCCTCAATTAACTGTTAGTGTTTCTAATAAATATTTATTAGATGTAAAACCATTTCAAGATTTATTAGGTGGTAATATTTATTATGATAGAAGTTATAATGGTTGTTATAAATGAAGTATACAATCTAAAAATGATATTTTAAATTTTAGAAATTATATACTTAAATATCCTTCTAGAACTAGTAAATTTAATAGAATTATGTTAATAAATTTATATTACAAATTAAAAGATATTAAAGCTTATAAAGAAACTAATATTATTTTATATAAATCTTGAAATAAATTTGTTGATAAATGAAAATCTAAATCTTCTATTGAATAAGATATAGTCCATTTTAATATATATATAAATATATTAAAAGCACCCTGAAGTTTATATAATGATAATACCAGGTTTTGGTATAATATCACATATAGTATCAACATATAGTAAAAAACCTATATTTGGTGAAATAGGTATGATTTATGCTATGGGATCAATTGGTTTATTAGGTTTCTTAGTATGAAGCCACCATATGTACATAGTAGGATTAGACATTGATTCAAGAGCTTACTTTACTTCGGCGACGATGGTGATAGCTGTACCTACAGGTATAAAAATCTTCTCATGACTGTGAACATCCTTTAGCAAGATAAATAAAATGGTCAAAAAATATATACATAATTTACCACTTAAAGGTAAGGATAATAATAGTAAAATAATACCTAGTTATAATAATTTATTATTACCATTAAATTATAATAAAAGTTTATTATCTTTATTTAAAAGATCTAATCGTGAATATATAAAACCTGATAATATAACTAAAGAATTAGTATTATATGGAACTAATTTAGAAACATCTTTAAATGTTAAAAAATATACTCATATAGTAAGAAATATGATACATATACCTAATAATATATTATATATATTAGCAGGTGTTATATTAACAGATGGACATATCTCATATGTATCTAATAAAAATATAGATAAATCTATATTTAATACCAGCCATCAGGAAACTGGTGGCTATGAGGATAAATTAGAATCTTTAAAATATATAGATGGGATTATAACAAAACATAATTGTAGATTTAGATTTAAACAATCTCAAAAACATGCTGAATATGTTTGATATTTATATAATAAATTAAGTCATTATTGTATAAGACCACCATATATAAAAAAAGATAAAATAAAAAGTAAAAGTTTTATTGCTATAGAATTTTATACAATGGCTTTACCCTGTTTTAGTTTATTAAGATATAAATTTTATGATCATAGAATTAAAATTATACCTAATGATATATATGATTATTTAAATTATGAGTCATTAGCACATATGATTATGTGTGATGGTTCTTTTAGTAGTAAAGGTCTAACATTAAATTTACAATCATTTACATTAAAAGAATTAATATTATTGCTAAATGTATTAAAAATTAAATTTGATTTAGATTGTACTATACATAAATCTAGACACCAATATGTTTTATATATAAGAGTTAAATCTGTTAATAAATTATATAAAAATATATATAAATATATAATACCTTCAATGAGATATAAATTTAGTAAAGTATTAACAGATTATTATAATGTAAATCCCCTCCCTCTAATAGGGGAGGGGGGCATGCCCCGTAGGGAGGTATCATACCCCACACTTTCTTAACAAGAAAGTGTGGGTATAACTAGATATTATTATTATTTTTCATGTTTTCCTTTTTCTACCTGAAGGTGGGTATATATAAAATATGGAGTAAATTCGAGGGAACTCTTATATATAGAATAAAAATATATATAAGACAATCGTCGAGCTAAATCATAATTAGGAAACTTTTATGTAAAAGTGTAGAGATTAGATACTCCAGGTTATCTAAGTATATTAATAGGCATATGATGTCATATAAATATCTGTTGGTATTTATATATATATATGATAATCTAAGGTATAATCCTATGTTACCAGTGATGGTTTAAGGAAACCCCTTAATATTATATAAAAATGACTTATTACCACATATCCTTGATATATAGGAATTTAAATATAAAGTTCATTTGTATATTGTAAAATATAATTTAATCTTATAAACTTGGATATTATATTTACAATATATTCTCTTACCAGTAAGCTGGATGTAGAGATATATATAAACGGTATAAATAAGCTAAACCTGAGATGGTTAAATATTTATATAAAGAGCAACGCTATACGGAGGAGAGCTAAGATTAGGAGTACCTATGTTATTTGCATTAGGTTTCTTATTCTTATTTACTGTTGGGGGTTTAACAGGGGTAATGCTTTCTAATGCATCTATAGATGTAGCATTCCATGACACGTACTACGTGGTAGGTCAAATGGCCCTTAAAAATTATTTGGATTTAAATAATTTTAATGAAATTGACTATATGCTGGGAACTATATTTTTAAGTTATTATTTACTATTTATAATTTTAATTGAATATCTTATAAAAATAGATGAGGCACTTTTATATCGCCACCAGATTTCTGGTGGCAAGGATTATTATATATTTTATAATAATCTTTCCCATCCTATATCAAAAACAAAGAATGGGAATAAAAGTAATATAAATAGTGAAAATAATAATAATCTTATATTTATATATATAAAAAATATGTATAAATTAAATATACAATCAGCAGAAAACTTTTTATTAAAAATAAAAGGATTCTCAGAGACTATACGTCAATTATCTATATATATATTGTATTTATTTAATAAACATAACTTATATAGCTACCAGATATCTTATAGTGGGATATATAAAAATAATATTTTTAAAGATCAAGATATAGATTTTCATCAAGATACTAATTTTACAAGTAAAATAATAAATAAAAATATAAAAGAATCTAATTTCGATAATGAAGAGGATTATAAATTTTGACATTGATTTTCAGGTGTACTTGATGGAGATGGTAATTTTGATATGAGAAATATTAATGATAAATTAGTTATGAAAGAAATCAGAATAAAATTACATATTAGAGATATCAGAATTTTAAATAGAATACAAAATTATTTACATATAGGTAGAATTAGATTTGTTAAAAATAAACCATATGTAATATATTCTATTGGTAAAAAAGTAGATATGATTTATGTTATAAATCATATAAATGGTAATATAAGATTAAAAATAAAAAATTTTGAAAAAGCATGTAATTATTTTAATATAAAATTTATAGAACCTGATTTAAAGGTTAAACCATATGATCCTTATTTTTCTGGTTTAATTGATACTGATGGTAGTATTGTTTTTAATTATAATAGTAATAGAATTGAATGTAGTGTAGAATTAAAATATAATAATTATACTACTAATTTAAATTTCAATAATGTAATATTAAATACTAAACCATATGTACTTATAAGAGAAAAAAAAGGTGAAAAATATATATTATATAGATATCAAAATGTAAAAGAAATGATATATATATATGATTATTTTATGAATAATAGATTATATTCAGATTTTAAATTTTATAGAGTTTCTAAAATAAAAAGATTTATAGAAATAAGAAAATATAAAACATCACCATTTGATAGTATTGAATATAAAATATATTCTGATTTCTTATTAGATTGAATACAATATCAAAATCCTTTATGAGATAAAATACCTTTTGTTAAAAAATTAAAAAGGTAATTTATATTTATAAATTTTATATAGATAAAGATATAGTCCAAATATATATTATATATATTAATAATATATATGCATTTCCATTACGTACTTTCTATGGGAGCTTTATTTAGCCTTATAGGTGGTTATTATTATTGAGGACCAGCTATGTTTGGTTTAAAATATAACCGTATATGAGGTGAAATACACTTCTGATTATTATTCATATCAGTTAATATTATTTTCTTACCTATGCATTTCTTAGGTCAACCCTTTTAGGCCTAAGTAAAACTTCACTATATGCTGGAAACTCTTAAAGCTATATTTACTTATATGTAAAAATAATATAGATATTATAATAGACAATCAGCAGGAAATTATATATATATTTATATAAGATCCTCAGAGATTATACGTGAAGAATAATATATATAAATATATTATTAAGATTTAATCCTTTTTATGTAGAAATATATAATGTAACATTAAATAAACAATATTTAGTTACTAAATATTGTAAAATGTTAATTGCTAAATGGTATGCCACGTCGTATACCTCAATACCCAGATGCATTTATAGGTTGAAATTTAATAGCTAGTGTAGGTTCAGCTATATCAGTTATATCTGTTATAGTTGGATTAAAAAGTGTTTTAGTACAATTAGAAAATGGTGAAAATGAAGAAATAGAAGTACCTGTTACTCCTGACTTTACAGAGTCTAATTTAGCTAGAGAAGTAAGAGAATCAGATTTAGAATTAATACTTACTAGACCTGCAGAGTACCACACATTTACTGAGTTACCTGTATTAACATCTCCAAGTAATCAATAATTACCTTTTTCGAGGTTATTATTTGTTTATATATAAATTTATTCATAGTTATATACCCTTCGGGGGGATTACACCTTCTTGCGGGAAGTTATTAAGGTAAGAAGATCAAAAAAGACATATATTTTATAAATAAAAGTAAAGAATTAATTAAAAACAATAAAAAAAATGACAATAAGAAAATCAAATCCTTATTTATCATTAGTTAATAGTTATCTAATAGATAGCCCACAACCAAGTTCAATTAATTATTGATGAAATGTTGGTTCATTATTAGGGTTATGTTTAGTTATACAAATAGCTAGTGGTATATTTTTAGCAATGCATTATTCAAGTAATATAGAATTAGCCTTTAATTCAGTTGAGCATATTATGAGAGACGTTAATGCAGGTTGATTATTAAGATACATACATGCAAATGGTGCTTCATTCTTCTTTATATGTTTATACTTACATATAGGTAAAGCATTATATTATGGTAGTTATAAAACACCTAGAGTTCTAGTTTGATCAATAGGAGTTATAATATTTATATTAGTAATAGCTACAGCGTTCATGGGATATTGCTTGGTGTACGGGCAGATGTCTCATTGAGGTAAAATAGTTGCCTCAAATGTTATTATTATAATTTTTCCACTTTTCAGTGGGATGATATTTTCAAGAGAAATCATTAATATTTGTTTATATAAAATTTATAATCCCACCTGTAGGGAGTGGATAATTTATAATCATTGTACTTCTCGTAAAGAAGTTACTAATTTTAATCAAGTATGACCTTTTAAAGATACTAGAATTATAGAAATTATATATGGTTCTTTATTAGGAGATGGTCATGCTGAAAAAAGAAATAATGGTAAAGGTACTAGAATAACTTTTCAACAAGAAAGTAGTCATGATGATTATTTATTATATTTACATAGTTTAATAGCTAATTTAGGTTATTGTAATACTAATATACCTAAAATAATAACTAGATTAGGTAATAAAGGTAAAATTAGAAAATATATAAAATTTTCAACTTGAACTTATGATCAATTTAATTATATACATGAATCTTGATATTTAAATAAAATTAAAGTATTACCTAAAGACCTAAATAAATATTTGACACCATTAGCATTATCCATATGAATTATGGATGATGGTAGTAAAAGTGGTTCAGGTTTAAAAATATCAACTAATTGTTTTTCTTTAGAAGAAAATGAATATTTAATATATTTATTAAAAAGTTTATATAATATTGATGCTACTATACATAGTACTGGTTATATTAATCAATATAATATTTATATACCTTCTAAAAGTATGCCTATATTAGTTAATATAGTTAAGCCTTATATTATACCTTCTATGTATTATAAATTCGGTAAACATATTTAATGACTTCGTTAGAGGTTTCATCCCCCTGATGGGGGAATATTATAATAATACTTAATTTTTATTAAAATTAAGAATATTTATATATTTATATTTATATATAAATATTACATAGTATTATATAATTATCCGCAAGGAATAATAAAATAATGAGGCCCTTCCCACAAAAGTGGGAAGGGCATGATACCCCCTTGTGGGGCATACAATATAATTATTTTATTATATATATTTATAATAATTTATAATAAGAAATAAATATATACCTATATATACCTTCTATATTTTATAGAAAGGGATAAAAGGTGTTATATAATGCAATATCATTGAAAACAGGTCAAACTTATATGTTAAGTAAAGAGACCGTGGGTAGATTATAATATCCCGACAGAGTGGTCCAATGATGGGTGTCTGAAATGATGCTTAATGTGCACTCGGAAATAATATAAATATATATATTTATATATTTATCACAAGGCTTATTTATTAAATATCTTTATAAGGTTAAAATAAGTACATGGTATAATTTATGTTAACATATTATATACAACTTTTAAGTTATATAATAACAATTATATAAACATTTATAATGTTTATAACATATTAAATGTGATATTGTGAATAAATTATATTATTATTTTGGCTACTGTAATTACTAATTTATTATCAGCTATACCATTTATAGGACAAGATATAGTTCCGTTTATTAAAAATCTTACCATTATATAATATAATGACCTATTTCTAGGTTATCTTCCTACCCCACGAAAGTGGGGAATGGGTTATATATTATATATAAATATAATAAAATAAATAAGATGAGCGGCCATAAATCGTAAGATTTATAGGAAAATAGGGTGAATTGCGAGGAACTCCATACAAATATATGGACAATTCGCAGCGAAGTATTATCTATATGAATAATATAAAAATAAATATTATAAGGATAATAAACGTTCAACGACTAGTTAATGAGTACATATAACAATAAATTAACCACGAGCGCCCTACATCCATATGTATTTAATATAAATAAATATGGATGATAATATAGTCTAATAAATATAGTAATATATTTTTCCCCGCCACCAAGAATTTGGTGGCTATATATATATATATTTAAATGATATATATATATAGGTAAGTTTTATGTCATCTGAGGAGGTTTCTCTGTAAGTAATCCAACTATACAAAGATTCTTTGCTTTACATTATTTATTACCATTTATATTAGCAGCTTTAGTTGTTATGCATTTTATGGCATTACATATACATGGTTCATCTAACCCTGTTGGTATTTCTGGTAATATGGATAGAATCCCAATGCATAGTTATTTCGTCTTTAAAGATCTTGTTACTGTATTCGTATTTATCATAATATTTAGTTTATTTGTATTCTTTTCACCTAATACTATGGGTCATAGTGATAATTATATACCAGGAAACCCAATGGTAACGCCACCATCGATCGTTCCTGAATGATATTTATTACCATTCTATGCTATATTAAGATCTATACCAGATAAATTAGGTGGAGTTATTGCAATGTTTGGTGCTTTACTTATTTTATTAATTTTACCTATAACAGATAGATCAGTTATTAGAGGTAATACTTTCAAAGTTTTATCTAAATTATCTTTCTTTTTATTTATATTTAATTTTATACTTTTAGGTAACTTAGGTCAACTTCATGTTGAAGTACCATTTATTGAATTAGGGCAATATGCTACTGCTTATTACTTTGCTTATTATCTTATCTTAGTTCCTGTTATTTCTTCTATAGAAAATATTTTATTCTATATTGGTAATAAACTATAGTTAACTATTAATTTAATACTTATACATTTATTCATAGTTTTATTTTATATTTTATATATATTCATTGAAGGAGAAGTAATGTTTTGTAGTTTAAAGGTAGAACATCACTCTTCTAAAGTGATTATTTGGGTTCGAATCCCAACGAAACAATATTTTATATTAGTTTCGCCACTAAATATATGGTGACCATATATATATAATATTTAAATATATATATATATATATATAAAGAATATAATATTATTATTAATAGTAACGCACCGAAGGGGTATAACTATTAAAATAAATAATTTTCCTACGGGATATTATGATCTATTTTGAGGTTATCAATTTCCAAAGGAATAAAATTAAAAGGTTATTCGATTAGTGGTAAAATCATGGATCTTACACATCCAAGCCGTAGGTTCAATTCCTACATGACCTAATAAGAGTATAGCTTAATGGTAAAGTCCGTGTCTTCAACACATGTTATAGTAGTTCGATTCTACTTGCTCTTGTATATAATATATAAATAGTCTTTGTAGCTTAATGACCCTTTAAAGAGGTTATCAAGCAATGAAGGCTCTAAGGCCTTTGTAGCTTAATTGGTAAAGCATTCGCTTGAAGCGCGATGGTTGCGAGTTCGATTCTCGACGTAGGCAATATAAATATAAACAAGAGTTAGTCGTCTAATGGTCAAGACTATTGCCTTTTAAGCAATCTATATTGGTTCGATTCCAATCTTACTCATACCTTAATAAAAATAAATATAAAAGTATATTAAAAAATATAAAATAAAAATAATGACAAATAATGTAAGAGGATATATACAATTACATCCATTTCATTTAGTAGGTCCTTCACCATGACCTATATTTACATCATTTAGTTTAATGAATTTAGCTTTATCATTAGGTTTAACAGCACATGGATATATAAGTAATAATATATTTATATTTATAAGTTTAATAACTGTATTATATAGTATGACATTATGATTTAAAGATATTATAGCTGAAAGTACATATTTAGGAGATCATACTATAGCTGTAAAAAGAGGATTAAATCAAGGTTTCTTATTATTTGTAGTTAGTGAAATATTAATATTTAGTTCATTATTCTGAGCTTATTTACATTCTGCTTTAAATCCTACTATGGAAATAGGTATGAGTTGACCTCCTATGGGTATAGAAGCTATTTCACCAGCTGAATTACCTTTATTAAATACTATTATTTTATTAGCTTCTGGTGTTACTATTACTTATGCTCATCATGCTTTAATTAATGGTAATCGTTCTAATACTTTATATGGTTTTATTTATAGTACTTTACTTATAGCTTTATTCGTTTTCTGTCAAATTCTTGAATACTCTTTTGCCGGTTTCACTATCTCTGATGGTGTTTATGGTTCTACTTTCTTTGCTTTAACTGGTTTACATGGTATTCATATGATTATGTTAGTTATTATGCTTGTTGTTTGTACTTGACGTGTTTATAATTATGATTTCACTAATACTTCTCATGTAGGTGCTGAAACTACTATTCTTTATTTACATGTTTTAGATGTTATATGATTATTTATTTACATTATTGTTTATTGATGAGGTTCATAAATTTTCTTTATTTATTTATTTATTCATAGTTATACCCCCCCTAATGGGGATGACACCCCCTTGAAGGGAGTTATTTTAACAATAATAATATATATTATAATAAGGAGAAGAAAAGTATAAATAGATATAAATTTTTTAATAAATATGCAATTAGCATTAGCAGCAAAATACATAGGAGCTTCAATAGCAACATTAGGATTAGGAGGAGCAGCCATAGGTATTGCTTTAGTTTTCGTAGCTTTAATTAACGGTACTTCACGTAACCCTTCTTTACGTTCAACATTATTCCCTCAAGCAATCCTAGGGTTCGCTCTTGCGGAAGCTTGTGGATTATTCTGTCTTATGATATCATTCTTATTATTATACGCTGTTTAATTTTAAACAGATATAATAGTACATCATTAAGATTTATTATATACAAAAATAATGTATAAAATATTTATTCATAGTATCAATAATATATGACATATAAAAGAATTATTTCTAATAGAAGGTATGGGCCTTATAATATATATTTTATTTCTTTTTTATATGAAGTTATTTGATTACAAAATTTATTATTAACTAAATTTAATATAATTATAACTTTACATTTAGCTGATAATAAAATTATAGAAAATATTAATTTAGAATTTATATTACTGTTAAATCTATGTCTATTATTATAAAATTAATAAAACCATATATTATACTTAGTATGCAATATAAATTAGAAAAAATAAAGATATATTTACCCTTTACGTACCCCTTCAGGGAATATAAATGGATATACCTGGTGGCTATATATATATTTATACTATAAATATATAAGGTAAGGATGTATGGCTGAGAGGTTTAAAGCATAATATTTGAGATATTAAGATTGAAAGATCCACGTGTTCGAATCACGTTGCATCCGTATGACTATGGCGGAATTGGTAGACGCGATTAGTTTAGGTCTAATTATATTTATATATAAGGGTTCAAATCCCTTTAGTCATAGACAAGATAATAAAATTAAATTAAAATAAAATAAATGACATTATTATTTATATTTTTAACAGGTTTAACATCTATAACATCTAGAATATTTAATAATATATCTAAACATATATTTTTAATAGCTAGTGTATTGATAGCAATACCTACATTATATGATTGATCAGAAATAGATGTTTATTATACTACTGATGGTTTTGCTGATGTTTTAATATTATTAACTATATATATATTACCTATATCAATAATATCTAATTGAAATAATATACGTAGTAATTTATATTTTGAATTAGTATTAAATTTAGGTATAATATTATTAATAAATTTTATGTGTCAAGATATGACATCTTTCTATATATATTTTGAAGCATCATTAGCACCATTATTTATATTAATAGGTTTATATGGAGCAGCAAATAAAGATAAAGCAGCTGATTATATTTTAATATATACATTATTTTCATCTTTATTTATGTTATTAGCTATAGCATTATATGAAGTTATAATAGATAATACTGATTATCAAGCAACAAGTTTATTAGTTTTATCTATAGATTTACAATGTATATTATTTTTAGCTATATCAATAGGTATAGCTGTTAAAACACCATTAGTACCTGTACATACTTGATTACCTGTAGTACATTCAGAATCACCATTAGCTGGTTCAATATTATTAGCAGGAGTTATATTAAAATTAGCAGTTTATGCTATAATAAGATTAATTTTACCTACTTTATCTGATGCTTCTATATTATATACACCTATTATATATATAATATGTATAATAACAATAATATATACATCAATTATAACTTTAAGACAAACTGATTTAAAAGTTATAATAGCATATAGTTCTATATCACATATGGCTGTATGTATATTAGGTATATTTTCTAATAGTATAACAGGTATAACAGGTAGTTTAGTATTATCTATAGCTCATGGTTTTGTATCACCAGGTTTATTTATTATAGTTGGTGGTATATTATATGATAGATATCATAATAGATTAGTACAATATTTCCAAGGATTAATAACTTATATGCCTTATTTATCAGTTTACTTTATTATATTAAGTTTCTGTAACATAGGTACTCCTTTATCTATTAACTTTATAGGAGAATTATTATCATTAACTGGTTCTATTAATAGAGCTCCTTTACTTGGTGGTATTGCTGCTATCTCTGTTCTTTTATCAGCTTGTTATCAAATGAAATTAACTAATAGATTAACAGGTGGTGTTAAAACACCTTATGTAAGTCTAACAGCTGATTGTACTTATAGAGAAACTATTCTTATGTTATCTTTAATTATACCTACTATTTTCTTAGGTATTTTCCCTATTTGATTAACAGACTTATTATGAGACGCTCCTTCTCTTTTATATTTATTCATTTAACTTATAAATATTTATAATAATAAATATTTATATATTTATAAAGTATATTATTTACATATTCACTATACCTATATAAATATAATAGGAAACATATATATTAAAGAGTATATATATATATAATATATAAATATATATTTTATAGATTCCCAAATATAGCCACCAAGAATTTGGTGGCAGGGAATAATATGTGAGGTATAAAGAATAATAATTTACCCCCCCCCCTTTTTAATAAAAAGGGGGGGTATGATAACTTCTTGTGGGTCAATTAGACCCCTTTCGGAGGGGTTGATATTACTTTACGAGGCATAATATGTATATAAGTAATAAAGTATACATATTATAAATAAATCTAATATTAGGTATTTGATAGCTATATATGTTTATATAGATAATAAATATAAAATAAGGAGAAGATAAAAAAGGATAGAAGAAATAAAAAATATATAAGGTAAGCAGTATAATGTAATGGTAACATGCAATGCTCATAACCTTGTAATTGGTAGTTCGAATCTATCTACTGCACATAAGAAATGAATTATAGCTCAATGGTAGAGCAGTCCACTCATAATGGATGTATCTCAGTTCAATTCTGAGTAATTCAATATAAATTAATAAAATAAATGAGAACATGATGTTGGTTCAGATCTAATGCTATGTAGAGGCATAACACATGCAAATAATTTATATATTTATATATATAAATTGTGATAAGGTGAGTGACAATGTATAAAAAAAATTATACATTACAGATGTAGGTATTAGATGTAAAAATCTAGCCATGGAACTGGAGCCGGCGATTTTCGTCACAACGGCCACATAACTTCGATAGAGGTTACTCTTATTAAGAGCAGCAGTGGGGAATCTTTGACAATGATCTAACGATTGATCAAGCTATCTACGAGAAGGAAATTATATAAATAATTTTATATCTCCCTTCGGGGGGAAATATTATTAGATTAAATAATTAAAGGAAAACTATAAACTTCTAAGTATATATAATAATGATATATATATGAAAAAGTCCTAACTAAAACATGTGCCAGCAGCTGCGGTTAGACATGGAGGGCTAGCATTGTTCGGAATGGCTTAAAGAACCTGTAGAACGATTTATAATTAAAATAAATTAGAATAAATTATAAAGTGATATGAAATAAAGTTAGAGGGATGAAATACAACGAAAACATTATGACAGCAATAAAATCACAATAATTTATTGACGTTGTGAGGTGAAGGCTACGGGCGCAACATGGATTCGATACCCATTTAGTCGTAGCAGTGAACTATGAATACAATAAAAGAAAAGTGAAAATGAATAGTATTCCGCCTGACTAGTACGCTCGCAAGGGTGAAATACAAGACATTAGACGGTTGTAGTCATGAGCAGTGGAACATGTCGTTTAATTGGATAATCCTCCTAAAATCTTACCATCTCTTGAATATCTTACAGGCGTTACATCGTTGTCGTCAGTTCATGCCGTGAGGTTTAATATTTAGTTATTTAATGAACGTAATCCCTTATATATATCTTTATATATTAAGCATTATTGAGAAATAATGGGAAGTCGGGGCCGAAGACTAATCATGATGACCCTTATGAGATGGGCTATAGACGTGTTACGAAGTTATTGACAATTATATTTATATTATAAATTAATTTAAATATTAAACAATAAGATTATGACATAGTTACTTTCATGGATTGTAGTCTGAAATTCGATTACATGAAGGAGGAATTGCTAGTAATCGCGAACTAGAGTGTCGCGGTGAAATTTTTAACTACTTCGTACTAACCACTCATCAACAGCAAGAAACTCTTACTTTCCTTACATTTTTAACTTTTAATTAAGTTAAATTTGACCTAGGTTTGTTTACAAGTGACCTGCTGTAAGTTGAAATACGGTTCGGTTAGGGGAACCTGATCGGGTTTTATTATTTTTAAATATATTCTACTCAATAGTCTATATCTCAATGGTAGAGAGATCGATTGATAATCGATAGATGTAAGTTCAATTCTTACTAGACTAATTTTATTTCTTTACACATCCCCCCCCCTTATCACTATATACCTGGTGATCATTTATTTTACCTCTCCTACCCTCACCCTTTGGGGTAATGAGAAATTGATTTATATTCTTATATTTATATTTATATATTTATATTAAGATATTTATATATTATAAGTGTTATCCCCCTTCCTCATATATCATATATGAGGAAGGGGGAAGGTAATAAAAAATATTATTATATTTTGTTAAATATAATAATAGAAAGAAGAAGTATGAGTTGTAGACTAATCTTTTTCAAATGAAAAAGATTGTACAGTCTACAACGGGTTATGAATATATAATAAAATATGAATTGTATAATTATTATGAGATGAGTTGTAGACTAATTGGCAAGTCCCCTATATTTGAGATAGGCTTATGTATGTTCGAATCATGCCGACTCAGTTATAGCTTTGGTAGCTTAAAGGTAAAGCCTTATAATGTCACTATAAGAGTTGTCAGTTCGAGTCTGATGCAAAGCGTTAATAAATTTAAATAATAATAAAAGGATAGCTAGGCATTGGTAAGCCGACCTACTTGCTATGTAGTAACATTTATGTTCTCAGCGTTCGACTCGCTGGCTATCCGTTGGCATATAGCATAATGGTTAGTGCATATTATTACGAATAATGTTATGTAAGTTCGATTCTTACTATGCCATTATATATTTATTTTATATAATAATCTCTAAATAGGTTATTATATATTTATATAATATATATTTATTATTAATTTCTTTTAAATGTTATTTACATCATTTTTAATTTTTTTAGTTTTCTCAACTTTTCCTAATGAATCTTTAAGACTTATTGGTCTTAAAAATAGTCATTCTATAATAGTTAATAGATTAGGTACTTTAACTATTATATTTACATTAATAATGTTAATAATATCTACTGATATTGTTGCATTATCACCAGGTATAACTTTATATAATAATTGATTTAGTTTAACACCTACTAATTTACCTATAATATATTTAATATTAAGTTTAGTTATAATATTATTAATATATACTACAAGTAATCAAAGATATGATTTAAAATCACCTTATTATTTATTATTATTATTAGCTAATATTATAGGTTTATTATTATTCCCATTAGTTAATGATTTATTATCTTTATATGTTGTTATTGAATTACAAAGTTATTCTTTATATTTATTAACTGGTTTACATAATAGATCTTATAATGCTTCTAGAGCTTCTTTATTATACTTTTTAATGGGAGGTATAGCTTCAACTATAATATTAATATCATCATATTTTATATATGCTTTAACAGGTACAACAAATATATCAGATATAATGATATTCTATTCTTATAGTAATGCTTATGATTATTTTGATATTTTATTAATAGCTTTATTATTTAAAATGGGTATGGCACCTTTACATCGTTGAAGTATAGCTGTATATAATTATGCACCTACATATATAACTGCTTATATAAGTATTGTTGCTAAATTATCTATAGTATCATGAATATTTTCTAATGCTTCATTATTCCATCATCATATTTTAATAATATTCTTTTATTTATCATTATTTATAGCTGCTTATAAACCATTATTTCAAGTTAATATAAAAACAATATTAGCATATAGTGGATTACTTAATTTTGGTTATATTTTATTAACTATTATATCTTATGATTCATCATTATATATATATTTAATACAATATGTTTTAACTCATTTAATATTATTCTTAGGTATATTAAGTGCAAGTGAATATATAAATAATCCTATATCTAAATGATCACCTTTATTATATATACATCAATTAAAATTACCTAATTTAACTTTAGCTTTATGTTTAATATTAGCTTTATTTTCATTAATAGGTATACCACCTTTACCAGGATTCTATGCTAAATATTATATTTTATCAGCAGCTTTACAAGATAATTATATTATTGAAACTATTACTATAGTTATTTGTAGTGTTATTGCTACTTATTATTATGCTAATATTATTAAAGTATTAATGACAAGTAAAACTAATAAAGTTGTTAATTATATTAATCCATCATTAGCATATACTATAGCTTTATCTACAACTTTATTAATAAGTTTCTTTATATATTTACCAGCTATATCAGAAGGGTTATATTTAATAACTATATAAAATGTTTAAAATTTATTTATATTTAGCCCCTATATTAGCTTTATTTTTTATAGTATTAAATTATTTAATATCTATAAATAATTCATATAGTGAAAAAAATGGTCCTTTTGAATGTGGTTTTACTTCATATCAACAATCTAGATCTGCTTTTAGTGTAGCTTTCATTTTAGTTGCTATACTTTTCTTACCATTTGATTTAGAAATATCTTCTATATTACCATATGTTGTTAGTGCTTATTCTAATGGTTTATATGGTTTATCTATATTAATAATATTCTTATTATCTCTTGTTATTGCATTTGTTTATGAAATAAATTTAGGTGCTTTAAATCTTGAAAGACGTTTTACACCTATTGTTAAACCTTTAATAACACGTTTATATAATAAATAATTTTAATATTATAAAAATTTATTCATAGTTATCCTACCCTTATGGGGGATGACACCTCCTTGTGAGGTGTTATATATATAAATATATATATATTTAAGGTAAGCGGTTATGATGAAATGGTAGACATAGGACACTTAAGATGTCCAGGCTTAGACCGTGTAGGTTCGACTCCTACTAACCGTAATAAAATATATATATATATTAACATCAAAAGGTATTTGATGGTTAATAATAAAGGGGAGGTTCTAATGTTGGTAATTAGACCTAAATTGTAACTTTAGTGCCGTAGTGCTGCGACTGTTCGATTCAGTCCCTCCTCAAAAGGTAGCTATAGTTCAAAGGTAGAACACTCGCATGTGGCGCGATATATCTGAGTTCAAGTCTCAGTAGTTATCCATGCTTAGGTAGTTTAAAGGTTAGAACAGATGCCTCATATGCATCTAATATAGGTTCAAATCCTATCTTAGGCAAGGATAAAGTCGTATAAGCTGACCAGGCACAGCGTCCGTTTTGTAATCGGAAGGTGTGGGGTTCGATTCCTCAATACGACATTATATTTTATTTAAGACCACATGATCTAATGGTATGATACTACTACTTCACAGTATATATGCGGGTTCAATTCCCGCTGTGGTTATTTTGTGACAATAGGTTAACTGGTAAACCCTAGCACTTCCAATGCTATCTTGCGTGTTCGATCCACGCTTGTCATATTCTGAACATTGTTATTCATGGTTGAATGTACTGATTGCAAATTAGTTTCTTAGGGTTCAATTCCCTCAATGTTCTATTTGATCTCGAGTTATTTTATTTATCTTGGACTTTATTTATTTCCCTTTTTGATTCTAATATTCTCATTATCTCGGTTTACTACAGATTGTTGCGTAATTGGTAACGTATCTACATTGGGTGTAGGGCTATGGGGGTTCAAGTCCCTTCAATCTGATTGGTTTTTATATTTTTTATATTTATATATTTTTATATATTTTTATTTTATCATTTATTATTTTTATATATTTTTATGCCACAATTAGTACCTTTTTACTTTCTTAATTTATTAACTTTTGGTATTTTAGCTATTGCTTTATTATTATTCTTTATATCTACTTTAATTTTACCTAATATATTAAGATTATTAATAGCTAGAATACTTATTGTTAAATTATAAATAATTTTATTTATAATGTAAATCCCCTCTCTCTAAGAGTGGAGGGGTATGCCCCTAAAGGGGTATCATCCCACTCCCATATAGATGGAAGGTGGAAAATTATAACTTATTTAAGTTTTTATTTATTTTCATTTCCACTTCGTAGGATATGATAATATATTTTATAAGTATATAAATATATATATACTATTACTAAACCTGTTATATAAATATATAAAATATTTATATATAGATGGTATAATTAATTTTTTTTTATTATAATGATATTTTCACCATTAGAGCAATTTGAAATAAAACCATTATTAACAGTAAATAACATTTTAACATTAAGTATAACTAATTATGTAATATATTTAATAATAGTAGTAACATTAATATATAGTGTTATATTTTTATTAAATAAATCATATTTAGGATGAAATAGATGAGGTGTAGCAGTATTAGCAGTATATGATACAATATTAAATATGACTAAAAGTCAAATAGGTAATCGTGGAGGATATTACTTTCCATTAATATTTACATTATTTAATTTTATATTAATAGCTAATTTAATATCAATGATACCTTATTCTTTTGCTATATCAGCACAATTAGTAGCAATAATAGCATTTAGTTTATCTTTATGAATAGGTAATGTTATATTAGGTTTAACTATACATGGTTGAGGTTTCTTTGCATTATTTGTACCTAGTGGTACTCCTCTTCCTTTAGTACCTATGTTAGTTTTAATTGAAACATTATCTTATAGCTCTAGAGCTATTTCTTTAGGTTTACGTTTATCTGCTAACGTTTTATCAGGTCACTTACTTATGTTAATATTAGGTTCTTTAATACTTAACTTAATGAGTACTTCTATTTTAGGTTTCATAGGTGGTTTCATACCTATGGCAGGTGTTATAGCTATAGTTGGTCTAGAATTCGCTATATCTATGATTCAAGCCTATGTTTTCTGTATCTTATTTAGTGGTTATATTAAAGATTCTCTTTACTTACATTAATCTTTCTTTTTATTTATTCTTTTTACTTTTTATTTTATTTATTTACCTTAAAAGATATTATCCCTAATAAAATTATTATTATTAAAATATATATCATATTACATTTCATAAAATATATATCTATATATTTATAAACCCCTCATATATATATATGAGGGGGGATTGTTAATAAAATAGCTATTAATATAAAATATAGCTATCAAAAATATGGTAATGAGTAAAAATACTTAAATAATATAAAAAATTAACATATAGAAATAAATAAAAC